CACATAGAGTTAATGGTATTTCATAACTAATTGATTGAGCAGCAGCTCGTAGACCACCTAAAAAAGAATATTTATTATTTGAGCCATATCCTGACATAAGAAGGCCGACAGGAGCAATACTTGAAATAGCAATCCATAAAAAAACACCGATACTGAGATCGGCTAGAACAAGGTGATAACCAAAAGGAATTACTAAATAACTTAATAAAATTGATATGACTGCTATAGATGGTCCAATACTGAATAAACGAGTATCTCCTCTAGATGGAAGAAGATTCTCTTTTAAAAGTAATTTGGTACCATCTGCTAGAGCTTGGAGAATTCCCAATGGTCCTGCGTATTCAGGACCAATACGTTGTTGTATACCCGCAGATATTTCTCTTTCTAACCAAACAATTACTAGTACACCTATTGTGATTCCTAATACAAGAGTAAAAATAGGGATAAGCATCCATATGATCCCATAGACCTCTTTTAAGGATTCCAATCTAGAAAAAGAATTGATAGCTTGTACTTCTGTTGTATCAATTATCATTTTAACGATCAACTTCTCCCATAATGATATCTATACTACCTAGTATCGTCATAATATCAGCCAATTTCATTCCTTTAACTAACTGAGGAAGAATTTGCAAATTAATAAACCCCGGGGGACGAATTTTATATCGCCAAGGAAAAACACCCTTATCTCCGATCAGAAAAATTCCCAATTCTCCCTTTGGTGCTTCGACTCTCGTATAAAGTTCTTGCTTCGATAATTCAAAAGTCGGAGAAGGTTTTTTACTAATGAATCGATAGTCAAACTCATTCCATACAGTATCTTTTACTCTATCAAAGCGGCGTATTTCTAAATTTTCATAGGGCCCTCCAGGAATTCCTTCTAGGGCCTGTTGAATAATTTTTATGGATTCTGTCATTTCACTGATTCGTACTAAATAACGAGCTAATGAATCCCCCTCTTTTTGCCATTGGACTTCCCAATCAAATTCGTCGTAACACTCATAATGATCAACTTTACGAAGATCCCATTGTATTCCGGAAGCTCGTAGCATTGGTCCCGACAAACCCCAATTTATTGCTTCCTCTCCACCAATAATGCCTACTCCTTCAACTCGTTCTAAAAAAATGGGATTTCGTGTAATAAGCTTTTGATATTCAGCAATTCCTGTTAAAAAATAATCGCAAAAATCCAAACATTTATCTATCCAGCCATGAGGTAAATCAGCAGCGACTCCGCCAATACGAAAAAAATTGTGCATCATTCGCATACCGGTGGCAGCTTCGAATAGATCATATATCAATTCTCTTTCTCGAAAAATATAGAAGAAGGGAGTCTGTGCCCCAATATCTGCCATAAAAGGGCCAAGCCATAACAAATGCGAAGCTATACGACTTAACTCCAACATAATGACTCTGATATAACTGGCCCTTTTAGGGACTTGAATATTGCCTAATTGCTCTGGCCCATTTACAGTTATTGCTTCTGTGAACATAGTAGCTAAATAATCCCAACGTGTTACATAAGGCAAATATTGTATAATTGTTCGATTTTCCGCAATTTTTTCCATACCTCTGTGTAAATAACCCAATATTGGTTCACAGTCAATAACATCTTCACCATCTAGAGTAACAATGAGTCGAAGAACACCATGCATTGATGGGTGGTGAGGTCCCATATTGACTATCATGAGGTCTTTTCTAGCTGGTACAGTCATAGGTTTTTCCTGATTCATTCTTCCATGAATTGCTGAAAGCGAAAAGAAGTTAATCAAACTTTAAGCGAATAATTAAAACTAACTCTTCAAATTAACGAGTTTTTCTTTCTCGAATACCCAACTGCCCTATTAATTCTTTATAACGCGGTCTATCTTTTTTTGACAAATAAGCCAACAAGCGTTGACGTTTTCCCAGAATTTTCCGCAGACCTCTCTGAGATAAATAGTCTTTTTTGTGCAATTCCAAATGTGAAGTAAGTCTCCGTATCTTATTGGTGAAACTTACTACTTGAAATTCAACAGATCCTCTGTTTTCTTTGTTTTCTTCTTGTTCTTGCAAAATAATTGAAATAAATGAATTTTTTACCATAAAAGAATTTCACACTCCCCTTTTTACAGATATTTATTTTATTGATCAGTAATAATAATGTCAGAAATTTTAATGTAGTATACACAATAATCATAATTTCTTTATATATTCCTTATTTTATCAATTAACATTAATCAATAGAAAAATGAAAAAAATATGATTGATAGAATAGAACAACAGAATATATAGGAAAATCAAAATTTTAAATCAGGGATACATATATATCCTTAACATACTCAAACGGCTCCCATTATTCGTATCAAACCAATAGCGATTCATACAAGCTAAATCTTCTAATCGATAATTAGGCCAAAAAAAGAACTTTAATGGAATTAATTCATTTTTTTTTCTATCAAAATTTTTACTTTCATCCAAAAATTGACTCCAGTTTTTTATCTTGTTCTCCTTGCAAAATAATTGATTTTTATGCACAGCATTCTGATTCTTTAAATTCAAATTGAAAGAAATTAGAATTCTCAATTCTCTACGACGTCTAGACGATAAAATTTTTTCAGGAACAAGCAAATCATAATTATTTTTGTTTACATTTAAAGTTTTTCTTTTATGTCTTGAAATGTATTCATCAAAATTATTCTTAGCAACGTTTTTGGGGTTTCGGTATCTTTGATTACTCTGTTGCTTATTTTTATGAACCAATGAAATACCTATGATTTGATACATAAGAAACTGTCCGTCATTTTTTACAGATAGACGGGCAGGTTCCATAATTAATATTCCCTTTTTCGTTAATTGTGTAAGATTTAAACGCCTCCTCATTATATCCAGATTCATTTCTTTCCTTTGAATATAGGATATAGTAATTTTTCTTACATTTATGAGGCTAACCAGGAGGCCATATATCTGGATATTATTCATCATTTTTTGATTCAATTGATTCAAACGTCCAGTCCATCTTAATTGCAAAGGAAAATCTCTTTTAAGGAATATTTTTAGTTTTTCAATCAATTCTAAAAAATATTCTTCGATATTGTTTTGATTCTTTAATTCAAAATATTGTTTTGAATTTGATGGGCTAAATTTAAAAAAATCCTCATTCTCCTCTTGCTTTCTCTTGATATTTTGATTTTCACTAAAATTTGGATTTCTATTCAAATTAAAAAGAAGTAAGTTGCTTGGGATAAACCAAGGTTTCTCTTTATATTTATGATAAAGTATCACAAACTCTGGAAATAAAAAATTTTTCGGATTCGATATGAGGCGATTTAAGATTAAGAATTTTTCATTCATTCCCATCCAATCAAAAGACATTCCCATCCAATCAAAAAAGACCTTTTTGTAATTGATTTCGGAATTTGAATCAATTGGAAGATAAAAAATATGAATTTTATCCCTTATTTTGTCCTTATTAAGTTCAACTTGAATATTTGTATTCAATTTCCAACTCAAATATTTTCTATCTTTATTTTTTTCCATATATATAATATCACTTTTTACTAGATAATTCTTGATAGGAATATTCTTGAGTATGTTAAATTCTTTATTTCTGCTGGAATTTTCTTGCTTCTTATTTGTTTCTAATAATGATCTATAAATATAGGATTTCTTCTTAGTTTCAGAATGAATATATTTATATGATAAAAGATCATATCTATAGTTTTTTTGAAAATTATCCTCTTTATTTGGTAATAAATATACTTTTGAATTTGGTTTTTTTTTGTAATCAAATAATTGGTCCTTTTCATAGAAATACCATTTCCTTAAATCCTTATTTTGAGACGTATGGCATTGATTTATTCCATTTCGCCATTTTTGTGGAACTAATCTAGACCATGTAATCTGAGATAAATCGTATTGATAATGACCTCTTAACCAGTTTTTCCATGGATTCATTCCATAATTTTGAAGTTTCTTATGTCTTATTTCGGAATCAAATATTCCTTGTCTTCCAAAAAAATCCTTAATTTCATTCTTAATAAAAAAAGATGGTCCATTATATTGAAGAATAGATCTTAACTTATTGAAGTTAATAACTTGGGTTTGTGATAATTTTAAAAATACATATTTTTGTGACAAGTAAGATAAATCAAAAAAAATATGTGACTTCCGCTTATTTTTTCTAAGATTATCAAAAGCCTTTATAGTCATAGGCGAAATCAAGTCAATTTTCTTTTTTTTTATTTTATTAATCCCTTCTTGATTTGTTTGATTGTTGTGAATGTATTTCTCAAGAATTTTTTTGCTTGATTCCATAAAAAGTTGTAGAGCTATTCTGCGCATATTAATGATACATAGAAATATATCTATGTATATTTTTTCAATGAAAAATTTAACTATTAATTCAATATTTTTTATTTTTAATATTTTCCAAATTTTTGGGAGTGATTCTCCATTATTCTTTTTATTTATTTTTTTTTTTTCTATTTGATTTCTAATTGTGTTTCTTCTATCAATTCTATCTTTTATTTCTTCTTCTGCCTTTGAAAAATTTGTCCAACCTGTAGATCTATTTTTACTAAATGATTCATTAATTATTTTATTGCTGATTATAGAATCCTTTTTTGTTTGAGTTTCACTTGATTCATATATTTCTCTCGATATAAATAATGGAATTTTCTTTCCTTTTAAAAGTTCTTTTATTTTTTTTTTTACAAACAAAAAGGCTTTTGCTTCTTTCTTTGTTATTTTTTTTAAAACTCTTCGAACTCGAAAATTTAATTTTCTGATTTCGACTTTATAGTCTATATCTTTTAAAATGGGTTCAAAAAAGGAAGGTGTTTTTCGAGGAGGACCAAAAGGATATTCCGTTTCCATTCCTAAAACGGTTAAAAAACAAGAATCAAAATCATCTTGTTGCTTTCGATCTCTATCATAAAGTCGTAGCTTAGATCTGTTCCAAGGTTTCAAATGAAAAGGATATAGTATTTTTATCTGAAAACCCTCTCTTAACCAATTTT